GACTTGGACAAAAAGAAACGAAGTGGCTTAGACAAATCTTCTTTGTCGATAGCCTCGGACCAATCAATCGAATATTGATTAATACGTAATCGATCGAACACTACTTGCACTACTTGAAAAGGATTCTTCTGTTCAGAAACGAAATGTTCAAAATGTTCCTGGAAATTCTTGCTCCCATTGGACCATTTGTATCTATATGCATCGGGATCCCGATTCATGGATCTCTCAGTTCGAGAAATAAGAGGATCAAACCATTTCTTCTGACTCTTTTTCAAATTCGATAAATGTTGGTTGATCGTATATTTCATTATAGTTATATGATTCAGAGTATCATTTCCTATTTGATCCCTTTGAATTCCATATTCGAAGTTGTGATCGGATCTATTCATGAAAAAGAATATATTCGATACATTTCTTATGTACCCATATTGGATTTGAATCAGATTTCGGATCAATCTATATTGATTGACTGCCTCCATTATGTTGTTGCTAGCAAATGCCGCTGTTTTTAGTTTGGGATCTTCCAACTCATTCCCGCAGTAGATCCGGACCAATTTCTTTCTGATCCTTCGAGAAAAAGATTCATTCTCCTCATAAAAAAGAGGAGGTAGAACCAATAAAGATTTCTTTTTCGATTCATCTCTGGAGTTGAATACCTCATTCAAGAATCTTTTTTGATCCAACCCGTAGGAATCAATAGAAAAGGCAAATCCCCTATGAAACACCAGATCCGGCTCGGTTATTGATAGAGTGAATAGATCCGCCATTTCTGGGGGGAATCTCTCTTCTGATTCAAAGAAATCAAAGAATGGATTTTTGTTCAAGAATGAAATATTATTGGAACTGTCCATATCCGGTTCATCCTTCGGAACCATATCACATCCCGGATCTGGTTCCGAAGGATGGATTGAGACGGTATCTTGTAAATACGTAATTATCTTGAATATATCAACCATTTCTTTATTTTCCGCTCGCCTGGAAGGGACAAAAGAAACATCTTGTTTTTTCTTCAACAATCTAGTATCTCTAGTGGACCTCTCAGTAGGATTCGAACCCAGATGAAGTTCTGACCATCTGTCAGAGAAAAAAGAACGAATTGATCTTGTAGGATTCCCAAGAAATCCTTCGATTTCTTCCGGAAGCAGATGATTCTTCATCCGCTTCTCAGGTTCCGTGAATAGCCAGGACATGGAGGAAGATCCAAAAAGGCATTTCGGGAATCGATCTGATTCTATCTCTGTTCGTTCCGTTTGAAGAAAGGAAGGATCCCAAAGAATCGATCTCTCTTTTAGTTGCTGAATCTCTGTTTGATCGATCAATGTGTGATATTCTGAATTCTCATTTCTAACGGAATCGAAATGATCTCTGGATTGATCAGAAGAAGATCCTTTCCATTGGCTAGAATCCGTTACTTGAACGAAAATATATCTTGTGGAATCATATTGAATATTTGACAATACATTCCGTACCTTGCTAAAAAACTGATCCTTGTTTACCAACCACACATTGTCTAACCCAATCCAATTCTCTCTCGAGACGTTCCTCAAAAAATCCGATTCGTGCTGATTCTTCCCCCAACTAACGAAGAGATCTTGGCGGAATTGCCACATATGAAATTGAGCACAATTTTGCAAAGAAATACCCCATTTGTTTCTCGAGAAGAGATGGGAAACATGCTCAATATCATTGGATTGCATAGTTGCCCCAGCTCCTTGTTGTTTGAATAAACTCTCCCCCTGAGTTGGTATTTTTTCACGAAAAGCAGACATGAGATAACAAATCAAGTCTTTCCCTAATATTTTGAATAGCTGTCCCGAATTCAAGTTGATTATGTTTCGTTTCTTCCTCGGAGAAAGACGATCAAACAATTCCCAATCATGGTCCTTGCGGATCGGATCATCCGTATAGGATAGAAAAAGAAACTCCAGATATTTGCTATCTTTCTCTTTGAATGAGATCTCAATTCCAGCTACGGTTTCATTAGATATCTGACAACTAGAATCCCTCTTTTTTCCGATCCGGTTCCTCCACCACCGCGAACCCCGGTTAGATTCAGGCATGATACGCTTTTTCTTTATTGGGATAACCCAAGCACTCTCTTGCGGATCCATGAAACAACTATCAGAAATCTTTTTCCCTTTTGGAAGATACAGGAGCGAAACAATCAACCTATTTATATTGGAAGACCAAAAAGATTCTTCCAATGTCTCCTTTCTGGGTCCAATGGAATTCATAGGTATAGGAAGAAGCCCCATCAAATAGAGATTCTTTCTTTCGACCATCTTTCGATTGTTAATACGAGATATAAGGACCACTACTACAAGCAGTACTACACCTTTGATCGTGAAATATCGATTGCTTGTTGCACCCTGTGAATCACGTGAAAGTAGGATACTCAAGATTCGGGGGTCAAAGAGTTTCATAAAACGTTCTTGGTGGAAAAAAATGTGAGTGAAAGATCCCACTGAATCGAATTTGATCCATGAATCTAAGAAATAGTGAGAATTCTTGATCTCTCTCAATATCTCTCTCAATTCGAATATCCAGGATTTGAATTGATGTCGTTTCATTGATTCCTCCTAAAGATTTCATTTCGATTGGAATTTGGTTATTCACGATGTACGATGATCCCTGTTAAGCATCCATGGCTGAATGGTTAAAGCGCCCAACTCATAATTGGCAAATTCGTAGGTTCAATTCCTGCTGGATGCACGCCAATGGGAACATTCAATAAGTCTATTGGAATTGGCTCTGTATCAATGGAATCTCATCATCCATACATAGCGAATCGGTATGGTATATTCATACCATAACATATGAACAGTAAGAACTATAATTCTTATCGATACTGGAACTCATAGGGAAGAAAATGGATTTATGGATGGAATCAAATATGCAGTATTTACAGAAAAAAGTATTCGGTTATTGGGGAACAATCAATATACTTCTAATGTCGAATCAGGATCAACTAGGACAGAAATAAAGCATTGGGTCGAACTCTTCTTTGGTGTCAAGGTAATAGCTATGAATAGTCATCGACTCCCGGGAAAGGGTAGAAGGATGGGACATACAATGCATTACAGACGCATGATCATTACGCTTCAACCGGGTTATTCTATCCCACCTCTTATAGAGAAAAGAACTTAAAGCAAAAGACTTAATAACACGGCAATACATTTATACAAAACTTCTACCCCGAGCACACGCAATGGAGCCGTAGACAGTCAAGTGAAATCCAATCCACGAAATAATTTGATCTATGGACAGCATCATTGTGGTAAAGGTCGTAATGCCAGAGGGATCATTACCGCAGGGCATAGAGGGGGAGGTCATAAGCGTCTATACCGTAAAATCGACTTTCGACGGAATGAAAAAGAGATATCTGGTAGAATCGTAACCATAGAATATGACCCTAATCGAAATGCATACATTTGTCTCATACACTATGGGGATGGTGAGAAGAGATATATTTTACATCCCAGAGGGGCTATAATTGGAGATACCATTGTTTCTGGTACAGAAGTTCCTATATCAATGGGAAATGCCCTACCTTTGAGTGCGGTTTGAACTATTGATTTACGTAATTGGAAGTAACCAATTAGGTTTACGACGAAACCTAGAAATCGATCACTGATCCAATTGGAGTACCCCTACGGGATAGACCTCAACAGAAAACTGTTGAGTAACGGCAGCAAGTGATTGAGTTCAGTAGTTCCTCATAGAAAATTATTGACTCTAGAGATATGGTAATATGGAGAAGACAAAATTGTTTGAAGCGCGCACAGAACCGGAAGCGCCCCTTGTTTCAAAGAGAGGAGGACGGGTTATTCACATTTCATTTGATGGTCAGAGGCGAATTGAAAGCTAAGCAGTGGTAATTAGAAAGGCCCCCCGGGGAAAAATAGAGATGTCTCCTACGTTACCCGTAATATGTGGAAGTATCAACGTAATTTCATAGAGTCATCCGGTCTGAATGCTACATGAAGAACATAAGCCAGATGACGGAACGGGGAGACCTAGGATGTAGAAGATCATAACATGAGTGATTTATTTGGATTCCTATATATCCACTATATCCACTCATGTGGTACTTCATCATACGATTCATATAAGATCCATCTGTCTAGATATCATCATATACATCTAGAAAGCCGTATGCTTTGGAAGAAGCTTGTACAGTTTGGGAAGGGGTTTTGATTGAGAAAAAAGAAGAATCTACTTCAACCGATATGCCCTTAGGCACGGCCATACATAACATAGAAATCACACTTGGAAAGGGTGGACAATTAGCTAGAGCAGCAGGCGCTGTAGCGAAACTGATTGCGAAAGAGGGCAAATTGGCCACATTAAGATTACCATCTGGGGAGGTCCGTTTGATATCCAAAAACTGCTTAGCAACAGTCGGACAAGTGGGTAATGTTGGGGTGAACCAAAAGAGTTTGGGTAGAGCCGGATCTAAGTGTTGGCTAGGTAAGCGTCCTGTAGTAAGAGGAGTAGCTATGAACCCTGTAGACCATCCCCATGGGGGCGGTGAAGGGAGAGCCCCAATTGGTAGAAAAAAACCCACAACCCCTTGGGGTTATCCTGCGCTTGGAAGAAGAAGTAGAAAAAGGAACAAATATAGTGATAGTTTTATTCTTCGTCGCCGTAAATAGGAACATTGAAAATAAAATTTTTTGAATTGGAAATAATGTGATGGGCGAACGACGGGAATTGAACCCGCGCATGGTGGATTCACAATCCACTGCCTTGATCCACTTGGCTACATCCGCCCCTTCCCTTATCTAGCTAAAGTATTTTCTCTTTTTTCCATTCATCATTATACTTCAGATTAAGATCGAGATATTGGACATAGAATGCCGATTTAAAAAATGAAAAAAAAAAGGAGTAATCAGCCGTGACACGTTCACTAAAAAAAAATCCTTTTGTAGCTAATCATTTATCGGGAAGAATTGAAAAACTCAACAGGAGGGAGGAGAAAGAAATCATAGTGACTTGGTCTCGGGCATCTACCATTATACCCACAATGATTGGCCATACAATCGCTATTCATAATGGAAAGGAACATTTACCTATTTATATCACAGATCGTATGGTCGGTCACAAATTGGGAGAATTTGCACCTACTCTCACTTTCGTGAGACACGCTAGAAACGATAATAAATCTCGTCGTTAGTCGTTCTACTAAGTATTCATGTGAAAAGCCTTATCTTAATATCTTAAGAGTCTTTATCTTATAGTAAGAGTATAGGTATATTTCTTTTTTCTAGTATACTAATACTAATAAGACTTATACTTTTCTGACTTATCTTATACTATACTTCACCTAGGCACTTATCACTCATTGGCGGGGGAGAGCTTTTATGATAAAGAACGAAAATTCGGATAGAGAAGCAAAAGTTTTAGCTCAACATATATGTATGTCTGTTTTCAAAGCACGAAGAGTAATTGATCAGATTCGCGGACGCTCTTATGAGGAAACACTCATGATACTAGAACTAATGCCTTATTGGGCATCTTATCCAATCTTAAATTTAGTTTATTCCGCAGCAGCAAATGCTAGTCATAATATGGGTTTGAATGAAGCTGATTTATTTATTAGTAAAGCTGAAGTCAATAGAGGTGCTATTGTGAAAAAGTTAAGACCCCGGGCTCGAGGGCGTAGTTATCTCATAAAAAAAGCCACTTGTCATATAAAGATTTTTTTAAAAGAAAAATATAAGATTTAGATTCCTATTTAGAAAAAAAAATGGATGAAAAAACAAAAATAATAGAAAAATATGGGACAAAAAATAAATCCACTTGGTTTCAGACTTGGAACAACTCAGAGTCATCATTCTTTTTGGTTCGCAAAACCAAAGAATTTTTCCATGGATCTACAAGAAGATGAAAGAATACGGAATTGTATTAAGAACTATGTAAAAAAGAATAAGAAAATAGCCTCAGGTTTCGAAGGAATTGTCCATATAGGAATTCAAAAAAGAATAGATTTAATTCATGTCATAATCTATATTGGATTTCCCAATTTATTAATAGAAGGACGAACACGGGGAGTCGAAGAATTACAGATGAATGTACAAAATGAGTTCAATTCTGTAAACCGGAGACTAAACATTGCTATCAAAAGAATTGAAAAGCCCTATGGACAACCCAATATTCTTGCAGAATATATAGCTTTACAATTAAAAAATAGAGTCTCGTTTCGAAAGGCAATGAAAAAAGCTATTGAATTAACTGAACAAACGGGTACAAAAGGAATTCAAGTGCAAATTGCAGGGCGTATCGACGGAAAAGAGATTGCACGTGTCGAATGGATCAGAGAAGGTAGGGTTCCCTTACAAACAATTTGTGCTAAAATTGATTACTGTTCCCATACAATTAGAACTATCTATGGAGTCTTAGGCATAAAAATTTGGATATTTGTAAACCAAGAATAAGAAAATAAGAATAATGGACTTTTTTTTATCTCGGCATTCTGATTATCAATAGGAAAATTTTGAAACTCTTTTTCTTCTTTTTCTTTTCTTAATCAAATTAATCAAAGAAAAACGAACAATTATAATTATATAAGGTTTAATAAAAATTTGATTTACCCTTTATTTAATTTAAATTTTATTATAATTGCTATGCTCAGTGTGTGACTCGTTAGTTTTTTCTTTAGAATTGAGATTGAAAAAAAAACAGGATGACCTCACTATAAACTTAGTAACTATCAAAACTAAAGAGACTCAAAACTAATAACTAACTTATTGCTTTGTATTGTCAAAATCCCAAGAAACAGTCACTATATGACCGAATCTATCATATAGTTGTAGCAACTGAAATTCTTTGTCATAAAAAAAAATTTGATTATGAATTTTGATTATGAATTGTGAAAAAAAAAAAGAAGGGATGTGTAAAAATGGAAGAATGATAGAAAGAGATAATCCAGGATTTTAATGATATATGATTTCCTTATGTATGGTTTATGAAGAATTACCCCATAAAAAGGCAGTGTTATAAAGCATCAACATCAATATAAAATAAGAATACAAAATATACAATTACAATAGAATAAGAAATATACTAAAAAATATACAAATAAAAAATAGAAAGAAAATATAATAAAATAAATTCAATTAAAATAATAATCTAATCAATTAATTGATATGTATAATATAGTCTATTGTGTATGTAATAAAGTATGTAATAAGATATAAAAATAGATATATAGAAATAAAATATAAATAATAGAAAATAGAGAATAATTTAATTGAGCTTCGGGTTAAGAAAAACTGAGGAGATTTACTCGGAAACAAATAACAGATTTTGTTGAAAGCTCCATTGCAGAGTTCAGACCTAAGCATTAATAGAGAAGCTATGGGAACGAGGGAACTTATGATTACATAGGATTTTATTGAAAACGAATGAATCCTAATGATTCATTGGGTAGGATGGCGTAATCAACCAATAAAAAATGGATTTCTTCTGAATGGTCATGAATTAACTCTACAAATTAAGGAGGAAAGAGTCAATATTCGCCCGCAAAACCTTTATTTATTTTTCTTTCATTTAATTTCTTTAATAATTTCATTTATTGGATGATTATTGGCGTGATTTAATAGAGGTAAAGTAAAATACTTTAGAAATATTGATAGAAGAAAGAAGCATTATATCTAAATTTATATATAAACAATATAAACAAACACACCTAGTTAGATATAAAATATAAAGTGACTTATGTAACCAAATTCAATATAAAAAAGATTTAGCATATTCTTTCTTTTGATAGAATGAAATACATAAATACATGTGTTGTGTAATTGAATCGTTTCATTTGCGAGGAGCTGGATGAGAAGAAACTCTCATGTCCGGCTCTGCAGTAGAGATGGAATTCAGAAACAACCATCGACTATAACCCCAAAAGAACCAGATTTCGTAAACAACATAGAGGTAGAATGAAGGGAATATCTTGCCGAGGCAATCATATTTGTTTTGGCAGATACGCTCTTCAGGCACTTGAACCTGCTTGGATCACAGCTAGACAAATAGAAGCAGGGCGAAGAGCAATGACACGATATGCGCGTCGTGGTGGAAAGATATGGTTGCGTATCTTTCCCGACAAACCTATTACTGTAAGACCTACAGAAACACGTATGGGTTCGGGCAAAGGATCCCCCGAATATTGGGTATCCGTTGTGAAACCGGGGCAAATACTTTATGAAATGAGTGGAGTATCAGAAACTGTAGCCAAAGCTGCTATTTCCATAGCAGCATGCAAAATGCCTATACGAACTCAATTTGTTATTTCAGGATAGGTAAACAAAAGTAAAAGAAGAAGGAAAAAAGTATTTAAGATGAAAAAATAGCCACGAATTCCTTTATCTCTGGACAGACAATATTTCTTTTTTCCATTATCCCTTGCATTGAAATAAGATATTTCAATAAAAATGATATGATTCAACCTCAGACCTTTTTGAATGTAGCGGATAACAGTGGAGCTCAAAAATTGATGTGTATTCGAATCATAGGAACTGGTAATCACCGATATGCTCATATTGGCGATATTATTGTTGCTGTAATCAAAGAAACAGTACCCAACATGCCTCTAGAAAGATCAGAAATAATTAGAGCTGTAATTGTACGCACGTGTAAAGAACTCAAACGTGACAACGGCATGATAATACGATATGATGACAATGCTGCGGTTATCATTGATCAAGAAGGAAATCCAAAAGGAACTCGAATTTTTGGTGCGATTGCTCGGGAATTGCGACAGTTGAATTTTACTAAAATAATTTCATTAGCACCTGAAGTTTTATAGATGAAATAGATGAAAATAGGATAATAGAATATTAAAAATTCAAATATCTGAAATAAATCTGATTAATAGATTGTGTCTCATGTATATACTTTCAATTTCTAATAATTTCTTAGAATTTAATAATAAAAAAAAAAAGAATACAATAAAAAATAAAACAAAAAAGAAGCATGTTGATCATATCAAAATTAGGAGGCACCAATAACTATAGTTAGTCATGGGTAGGGACATTATTGCCGATATAATAACTTCTATAAGAAATGCTGACATAGATCAAAAGGGAAGAGTTCAAATAATATCTACTAATATCACTAAAAGCATTGTTAAAATACTTTTACGAGAAGGTTTTATTGAAAACGTTCGAAAACATCAAGAAAGCCAAAAAAATTTCTTTGTTTCAACTTTACAATATAGAAAGACTAGGAAAGGTAATAAAATAATTTTAAAACGTATCAGCCGACCCGGTCTACGAATCTATTCCAACTATCAACGAATTCCTAAGATTTTAGGTGGAATGGGAATTGTAATTCTTTCTACTTCTCAAGGTATAATGACAGATCGAGAAGCTCGACTAGAAAAAATTGGAGGAGAAATTTTGTGTTATATATGGTGATTCTCCTGAAGTACCCTAATTTTCTCTTGAACTTACTATTCGTAAAATAGAGAAGAGAAGTTAATTATAGAACTCTTCCTCTATTAGTTAATATTGAAAGGGGGTTCCTTGGAATGAAAGAACAAAAATTGATTCACGAGGGTTTAATTACTGAATCACTTTCCAACGGTATGTTCCGAGTTCGATTAGATAATGAATATCTAATTCTAGGTTATATTTCAGGGAAAATCAGGCGCAGTTTTATACGTATACTAACCGGGGATAGAGTCAAAATTGAAATGAGTCGTTATGATTCAACGAGGGGACGTATAATTTATAGACTTCGCAAAAAAGATTTAAACGATTAGATCATTCTTTTAAACATCCATCCTTTTCGTAGGGATATAATTTGAAGTTAAAAAATGCAATAAACTGATTTTTGTTTCCAAAAAAATAGACTCGGAATGAGAGTAAGGAATTATAAATATGAAAATAAGGGCTTCTGTTCGTAAAATTTGTGAGAAATGTCGCTTGATTCGTAGGCGAGGGCAAATTATAGTCATTTGTTCCAATCCGAGACATAAACAGAGACAGGGGTAATCCTTCTAAAGTTCTAAATAAAGAACTTTTTAAAAGAAAAATCCATGTACATGTAAAAAGAAAGAAGAATCAGAAATATACAGAAAGATACGAGGATATCCATTTCGTATGAAAACGAATACTCTCTTCTTTCTTTTTATTTTATTCTTATGAATATGATATAATATGATATAATAAAATATGACAAAACCTATAGTAAAAATTGGTTTACGTAAGAACGCACGTACTGGTTCAAATAAGAATGAACGTAGAATACCAAAAGGAGTTATTCATGTTCAAGCGAGTTTCAACAATACTATTGTAACTGTTACAGACGTACGAGGTCAAGTGATTTCTTGGGCTTCCACAGGTACTTCTGGATTCAGAGGCACAAGAAAAGGAACACCCTATGCTGCTCAAGCCGCAGCATTTAATGCTATTCGTACATTAGTGGATCAGGGTATGCAACGAGCAGAAGTTATGATAAAAGGTCCAGGTCTCGGAAGAGATGCGGCATTACGAGCCATTCGTAGAAACGGGATGCTATTAAGTTTCGTACGTGATGTAACACCCATGCCACATAATGGATGTCGCCCCCCTAAAAAAAGACGTGTGTAGAAATAAGAATTAAAGAGATTCCAAGAGAAATAAATGATTCAATAATCTGATCCAATAATCATAAATAAAAGAGAAATAATAGTATGGTTCGAGAAGAAGTAGCAGGATCCACTTGAACACTACAGTGGAAATGCGTTGAATCAAGAGTAGACAGCACGCGTCTTTTTTTATGGTCGTTTCATTCTGTCCCCGCTTATGAAAGGTCAAGCCAATACTATAGGCATCGCTATGTGAAGGACTTTACTTGGAGAAATAGAAGGAACATGTATCACACGCGCAACATCTGATAATGTGCTGCATGAATATTCTACGATAGCAGGTATTACATGAGATTTTACTAAATTTGAAATAGATTGTATTAAGAAGAGGTAATTTCTATGGAATTAGGGATGTATCCATTTGTGTCAGAGGTCCAAAATACATAACAGCTCAAGATATCATCTCACCACCTTCTGTACAAATAGTTGACACGACACAGCATATAGCTAATCTGACAGAACCAATTGATTTGTGTATTGAATTACAAATCAATAGAGATCGCGGATATCGTATGAAATCCACAAATGACTCTCACGATGGAAGTTATCCTATAGATATTGCATCTATGCCTGTTCAAAATGTGAATCATAGTATTCATTCTTATGGGAATGGTAATGAAAAACAAGAGATACTATTTCTAGAAATATGGACAAATGGAAGTTTAACTCCTAAAGAAGCACTTTATGAAGCTTCTCGTAATTTGATTGATTTATTGATTTCTTTTCTACATGCAGAATGCAGAGGAAGAGGACATGGTTTTTGAGGAAAATGAAAATATATGGGATTTACCCCCTTTTTCCTTTAAAAACATATTCACTAATCTCAAGAAAAACAAAAAGGAATTCCATTTACATGTATTTTTATTGACCAATCAAAATTGTCTTCCAGGACCTATAATTATCTCAAAAGGTCCAATATACATACATTATTGGACCTTTTGAGTCACAGTCAAGAAGATCTTATGAAAATGGAATATTTTAACATAAAAGATGTAAAACAGATATCGGGCACTCTACAGAAGCATTTTCCAATCAATTTACCTAAGAAAGAGTTTTCATTTTAAATCCATTTGGGATTTTTTCATTTTTGAGTTTTGAGAAATAAAAAAGAATAGAATTAGTTTTTAATCTCCGACACGGTCCATATATTTGCAGAATATATCATAATAAGATTGATGTATCTAAGGAAGATCCAGAAGGGGATCTTCCTTAGATACATATGTTACATTATTTAACGGTTGAATCAATTTAAAAAAGAAGACCTAAAGTTAGGGATTTCTCAATAGGTAAAGTTGCTCCAATACCTAACCAAAGAGCTACTGTGGTAACGATAAAAAAGACTGTTGTAGCTACTGGACGACGAAATAAATTTTGGGATTTATTGACATTCTCCCAAAAGGGTACTGTCAATAACCCTATTGGTACTGAAACCATTAAAAGAAAACCCAATAATTTATTGGGTACTGTGCAAAGTATTTGAAATACGGAAAAGAAGTACTATTCGGGTAATATTTACAACGGAGTTGCAAATGGATCCGCTGGTTCGCCGATCATTGACGGTTCTAGAACTGCTAAGCCCACACTATATGCAATAGTGCCTAGAATTACTATTGGAAAGATATATAAAAGATCATTGGGCCATGCAGGTTCTCCATAATAATTATGTACCATCCCTTTAGCCAATTTAACTCTTAATACAGGATCATTCAAATCAGGTTTCTTTGTTATTTGGATAGGTGAATTCTTGTGAATCCATCCTCCAAAGGAACCGGACATGACAATTTTTTATCATCCGGCTCGAGCAAGAATAAAAAGAATTACAAAAATAGATCCATAGAAGATCTATATTTCATACATATCTACATATATAATTATAATGCTCAATATCCAAGTAGGCTTACAATTTTGATCATGATCAAGTGCTTTTTGGATTGTCTCATGTCTTTGGTTGGTATTTATCTCCACAACATCTCAATTGTATTACATACAAAAATACAAAGTTTTTATTTGTTACTAATAAAGTATAGCTCCTGTTCTTCTTTAGATCCCTTATTTAACTCCGATAGTATCATAGATCAGGGTCGATGCAGAGGAAATGAATGCATCTATATACTATAAAAAATAAAAAGCTTATTAAGATTACTATTAGATTAATATGAAATACTAATACTATCAATTAATTCTAAGAAATTGACTAAAAAAAAGAAAAATCAAACAAAGTGAATAAATATAACATTAGGTTATTCCACATCACTTATTCTAGGGATCTTACGGAGGAGCCTGTTCATGCATGACATGATTCGGGTATGATCATAGAAACTATTCTCTTCAAACGAACCAGTCTATCCTACATAAAGGGATTGACGTGATGGTTGAATGCGGAGACACATCGAGTTGTGAATTCCAACGTGGCGTATAAAATCATATATTTGCATGGACCAACCAATAGTTCAAGTCACACACTCCCATAATCTATCCTATTTTTGAAAAATATACTTCAACTATTTTATTCAGAATTGAATAGAAGTATCCAAATAACATGCCTTATTTTTAAATAATCCATATTTTTAGCAATGAAAGACTCTTGTTCCTTCCCGATATAATAAATTAGAAATATTTAGGATCTGCTTTCTCTATAAAGGACCAAAAATACCTTGCTTACGTATCATTGGAAAGTGCATTAACATAAATACGGCAGTAAGAAGAGGCAATACAAAAGTATGTAAACTATAAAAACGAGTCAAAGTGGACTGGCCCACACTAGCACTTCCACGTAATAATTCTACCAAAGGTGATCCTATTATAGGAATAGCTTCAGGCACGCCTGTTACAATTTTTACTTCCCAATAGCCAATTTGGTCCCGAGGTAAGGAATAACCAGTTACGCCAAAAGATGCGGTAAATACAGCCAGAACCACCCCTGTAACCCAAGTTAATTCGCGGGATTTTTTAAAACCACCAGTAAGATACACACGAAATACTGCAAGATCATCATTAGAACCATCATACTTGCTGACCATCGATGAACTGATCAAATTAACCAACAAAAGTTGGCCTCAGTCATTATGTATTGAACAGAGGAAAAAGCCTCTGTAACAGTTGGACAATAGTAAAAGATCATAGCAAAACCCGTAGTTACTTGTACTAAAAAACAAGTAAGCGTAACCCCCCCTAGACAATAAAATATGTTGACATGAGGAGGGACATAATTGAGATAGGTAACCCAAGAAAGACTCCCCCTCTGAGAGCCGTATATGAGAATTTCATATCGTACGGCTCAAGCCGAGAAACATACAAATACTGGTTTAAACGGATATGGAATAGAGAGTTTCAAACTTCTTGTGGCTTAGCCATTTGACTCGATTTGACCAAAATATACAAAGTAAGAAAAATCCGGAATATCCTTTTTGTGATTATAATGCTAATAAATAAAATCTCAAGTTAGCTCATCCATCTTTCTTTATGTTAATCGTGACAGACCTCTTGAATCTTCTCTTCCCTATCTTTTTTTATAGAAATTTCTATTGTTTGTTGAGACCCTATGAATAAATGGAAACCTCAGATTCATACTAGAACCACGATGATTTAAGAAAACAAAAGCTAAACTCAAAGGGTTTCTGAGTAAAAACCATTTGATCATCATTTCTTCAATGAATTTCATAACTCAACAAAATAGAGAGAAAGAGGTTTCTTTCGGAAGTATGAAAGAAGAAATTGTTTGATTTATAAAAGACCTATTTACATTTTTTTCATCCGGTTGCGAGGTCTGAATAATAGATATGAATCATAGTTCAAATATTTCTTTTCTTGATCTATTCTATATAGTCCGTGCTCCAGAGACTAGAATAAATATCTGATGAGGTAGAATCATCTTGATAGAGATGACAGGTCCATTCTCTGTATTATCAATAGGATCAATTATAACAAGTCACACGATCATATTCCGGAAATAAAATATAGAAACAAATAAATTTCACGATCAAACTACAAAAATGGTATATAAGTCCAATTCTTAGATAATCTTAAATTGAAGTATTAAGTAAGTATAAGTAAAATACTCTTTTTTTATTGAAAAACTAGGACTTCCTAGTTTTTCTGAACTAATTCATTGAAATTCCATCCAGTAAAACAGATGAATTATAAATTTCTAAAATAATAGATAAAAATATTGCAAATAAAGTCATCGCAACTTCCATAAGTGGTGTAGTCCCCCACCCTGGAGCTACTTTTCCATATTTTGAATTCAATGGTTTAAATAAATTACCTACGCCAGTTCGTCTTGGCCCAGATCTAGAACTACTCTCAACGTTTTTTGTAGCCATAAATCCTCTTTCATCATGGGTTTAAATCTGTTGACTTTGTATACCATTCCGTTGTAGTTGTAAATAAACGACATTATCGTGATCCCTTGTGATCTTGAAATTATCGAAAGAATGGAAACAGCAACCCTAGTCGCCATCTCCATATCCGTTTTACTTGTAAGCTTTACTGGGTATGCCTTATATACCGCTTTTGGGCAACCCTCTCAAAAATTAAGAGATCCCTTTGAAGAACATGGGGGCTAGTTGAAGTAATGAGCCCCATATTCATATTGGGGCTCATTACTTCAATGAAAATAATAAAAAATCATTTCATTTTTTTAGTTGGGACTTTAGGTGGTTCTCGAAAAAAGATAGCAAAAAAAATTATCCCTAAAGTCGAAACTAAGAGGAATGTATAAACCAATGCTTCCATAGATTTGATCGCGGTTTACAATTATAGCTTCCACACCTATTCATTTTGGATCATTTACTAATAAAGAAATTCAAAATTGAGATTTAATTTACAATTTACTATTACTTTACTATCTATATAGATAGATTCAATTAATATAATTAATATATAAAATATAAATATAATATATATATAAAATATAAATTATAAATATAATATAAATTATAAATATATAAATAAAAATTTAGATACTCTAAATACTCAAAATACTAGAATAAAATAAAAAAAAAAATAAAGGTAAAAGATGGCAAAGTAATTTTATATCAGACTACTTGTCTCCTTGTAGTTGGATCTCCAAGTTTTTGGAATGCTCAAAATTCCACTTGAGCATCCAAATCTGGATCAATACCGGCAAAAAAATCTCTGAACAAGGTTCTGGCGCCGTGCCAAATGTGTCAAAAAAAAAAAGAGCAAAGCAAACGTAGCATGCCCAAAAGTGAATCAACCCCTTGGACTGCTATGAAAAACAACATCGGATTTCAAGGTAGCCCGGTCTAATTCAAAAATTTCACCTAATTGGGCACGTCTAGCATATTTTTTCACAGTAGCAGGATCACTATAAATGACTCCGTTAAGTTCGACCCCAAAAAATTCAACAGTTACCCCTACTTGTTCAACACTATACTTGGATTCTCCCCTTCTAAAAGGAACATCAGACCTTACAATTCCGTCTCCATCTACCAAAACTACCAGAAATGTTTCAAAAAAGGTAGGCATACGACGTACAAAGAGTTCGCGCCCTTCTTTCTCTCTAAATATGGGGTGCCCTAACCACCCAACAGCTATTCCATCTCCGTTATCCATTGAACCTGCTCTGAATAATTCCCCTTTCGCCGGATTATTACCAATATAATTGTAAAAAGCTAATTTTTCGGGGATTTTAGACCAAGCTTCCAATAAGCTCATATTTTTGGCTAGTCCGGCCCCAACTCTTCGATATATTTCTTGCTGGAAGTAACCTTGATCCCACTGATAACGAGTGGAACCAAATAATTTTATTGGGTTAGTTGCTGAACCATACCACATAGTTCCAGCAACAACGAAAGCTGCAAAAAAAAAAAAACAGCAGCAATACTACTGGAAAGCACAGTTTCAATATTACCCATGCGTAATCCTTTGTATAGACGTTTAGGCGGACGGACACTAAAATGGAATAGACCCGCTAATATGCCCAATGTACCTGCTGCAATATGATGAGAAGCTATTCCCCCTGGAACAAAAGGATAAAAACTTTCCGCACCCCACGCTGGATTTACAGATTGTACTTTTCCAGTTAGTCCATAAGGATCAGATACCCATATCCCAGGACCATATAAGCCTGTTACATGAAATGCACCAAAGCCAAAGCAAGTGACTCCTGAGAGAAATAAATAAATTCCAAAGATCTTGGGCAAATACAAAGAAGGTTTTCCTGTACGTTCATCACAGAATATTTTTAGGTCCCAATATACTCAATGCCAGATAGCTGCCAAGAAGCACAAGCCAGAAAACAAAATATGTGCCCCTGCCACGCCTTCATAACTCCAAATGCCCAGATTCATTATAGTTCCTCCCGAGATACTCCAACCCCCCCACGAATTGTTTATTCCTAAACGAGTCATGAAGGGTATAACGAACATGCCTTGTCTCCACATTGGATCAAGAACAGGGTCGGAGGGATCAAAAACCGCTAATTCATATAGAGCCATCGAGCCGGCCCAACCAGAAACTAGAGCTGTATGCATTATATGAACAGAAAGTAATTGACCGGGATCATTCAATACAACAGTATGAACACGATACCAAGGTAAACCCATGTAAATACCCCTTTTTTAAAAAGAAATAGACATTATGTAACTTTATCACATTGGAAAAGACTAGATCAAATATTTCACCTGTTCAATATATTTTGTATAGGAAAGGATTAATATTTATTTGTATTCCCTTCTTTTATTTTTAATGAAAAGGATTTGAAATAGAAAGAGAAGGAAACAATTATATTTCTATTTAGAAGAACAAATAGAAACAGATCTTATTCTATACCTGATAAGTACCAATACACAATGGTAGTATTTTGAGGGAAAAAATGTATAGATACTTTTTTAGGATTCAAAATCATTAATCGACTGATCCGATCGATCCCGTTCATTAAAATATTCCTTTATTCATTCTGTCTTCCTCTATGAACCTTCCAGTCCTATATATAAAGTGTATATTTATATACTAAATATTCTAAATTAGAATCTATATACTTCTATAGAATTATAGGATAAAATAGAATTCTATCTAGATAATATTCAGTTATATTTTCTATAATTTTATATATTTACATAATAATATAATAAAGATATAAAAATATAAAATAAAGAGAAAAATGATGAAGACAATAAAACCATTGTTACGTTCCCATATTAAAGTAAATTATAGTACTTCATTTTTTTCTTTATCTTAATGCCCATTGGTGTTCCAAGAGTACCTTTTCGGATTCCTGGAGAGGAAGATGCAGTTTGGATTGACGTATAGTGCGACTTGTCAGACATATTGGTCATATGGTATTCCCCCGTTATCTCCTCCAATCGAGTATTCTTTGTTTCGCCCAATCCAATAAATATATATTCTATTCAATATTGTATTGATTAAACCATCAATAATTTGGAGCGTGAAGCACAATAATTCCTATTGGGGATCTATATTATCAATTAAAATAATTGATGGTTTACTTGAACTGATAAAATAAAGTATCCAGGCTCCGTTCAGAGAATACCAAATTGTAAATAATAAGAGGAAAAGTAATAGAATGGGAGTGTATATATAGTATTATTATTCTAAATAATAAATATTCAAGAAAGAATAGAAAAATAAAATAAAAATTTAATTAAATTATTAATAAATTATTAAATTCATTAGTAATTAAATAGAATAGAATATAACTTACTATAATAGAATCTATTATGTAGAATATAGGATAATTACACGATTACCACCGACTATTCTTAGATTTACTATAGGGATAATCTAAAACTACCTACCCATGTAGTAGTATGATGAATACATCGAATCTTTTTGGGAAAGATATGAAACAATTAAAAAACAAAGAAGTGGTACTGGAATCATTTGACCTATATGCGCAAATGAAATTCGGGCAAATCTTCCCCCGGAGTAGAACAAGAACCTAAAAGAATTTAAAGGTCCCATTCAGGAACAAGAAAATTACATCGTAATTGGAATTTCGATGAAACAATACATCAATGAGAAGTTAGTTCAATGAGTTCATAAAATTCTTTTTTCTTTTTTACATTATAGAATAAAGGGAAGGAGAAGGAGGGCAAAACTCATGTGAAAAAAAGAAAGAATATAGGATTGGAATCGACACATTGATTTTTTTTTTCGCAATTCTTTCGAACCGTATGCATCCAAAGGTGCACGTACGGTTCTTCAGGGATACAATTTTACCCTAATCAACCGACTTCATCGAGAAAGATTACTTTTTTTAGGCCAACATGTTAATAGCGAGATCTCAAATCAACTTGTTGGTCTCATGGTATATCTCAGCATAGAAGATGATACTAAGGATCTTTATTTGTTTATAAATTCTCCAGGCGGATGGGTAATACCAGGAATAGCCATTTATGATACTATGCAATTTGTGTCAACGGATATACATACAATATGTATAGGATTAGCCGCTTCAATGGGATCTTTCATTCTGGTCGGAGGAGAAATTACCAAACGTCTAGCATTCCCTCACGCTTGGCGCCAATGAGTCTTTTTATTTTATAAAAAAAAAAAGAATACTATGCCTTCGCTGTATCGAATATGAATCTAATAAAGAATAAGTAATAATAGCATGGCACTTCGAGCTCGATATGAACAAACTATTATTGTTTTTTTAGAACATTATATTTTGTATCGAGATAGTAGTATGAAAGAAGGGTTATTCCTAATTTGATTTTATGTTTCAAGCAAGAGTCGATTTTAGCGTCACAAACCATCATTCTTCCACACCAGAAGTCTCTTTCTTATTTTTATGTTATGATAAAAAGAGTCAAAAAATTGGATCATATTAAAAAGAAACTTTGGGATTGCTAAACCACAGACGAGATAAATAGATAAATATATAAAGTAACAGAACCATCATAGTATCTTTTTAACTACTACAAAAGGAAGGGTGGTAAATGGATTATTATTTGGATCGGATAGGTTCTATTTATTCTTTTCAATAGAATTTTCTCTACCGAAAAAATAAATTCCATTACAGAGCCGTATGCAATGTACAAAAAATGCCCGTACGGTTGTTTAATTCTATTTTTTATTGTTATTTTAATTTTCTCTTACTTTAACCCAATTTTGCAATATATAGATAGAATAACCGTTCATGATGTTATATCAATATCATCAGGGTTATGATTCACCAACCTGGTAGTTATTTTTACGAGTCACAAGCAGGAGAATTTATCCTGGAAGCAGAAGAACTATTGAAACTTCGCGAAACTCTCACAAAAGTTTATGTACAAAGAACGGGCAACCCTTTATGGGTTATATCCGAAGATATGGAAAGGGATGTTTTTATGTCAGCAACAGAAGCCCAAGCTCATGGCATCGTTGATCTTGTAGCGGTCGAAAATGAAAATACTGGGGTTTCATATAAATATACGAATTCCTTTTAAAAATTTGAATTTTCTGTGTGAATAGAAATCATTCATAATCATCAACCATCAGGTTAAGATCGATCTAAACCAACCCGCTCTATTCTATCTAGAATGAGACTCTATAGACACGCCATGCCAACCATTAAACAACTTATTAGAAACGCAAGACAGCCGATAAGAAATGTCACGAAATCTCCCGCTCTTCGAGGATGTCCTCAGCGTCGAGGAACATGTACTAGGGTGTATGTGCGACTCGTTCAGTTCAGATCATGAGTTTGAAGAAATGAAAAAATTTTTTAGTGGAAGACGGCCGCTTAATTGACTAGTATCTAAAAATAAAGATCTATCATTTACTTATGAATTTATGGTTTCTATTGGTGCAAATCCAATAATTCCGTTTGAGATGAGAAGGGATTATCCATTGGTAACAAAGAGTTATCCATTAAGCGGATAAAAAAGATTCTGCTCCTATTACTTTTTTTGAAAAAACGGACTAAAAGGGTCAGCTACCCAGCCAACTTTCAGAATTAAATACCGTCACTGTATGGATAGCTTCTTTGTGAAAAGGACTATTACTTTCTAATTTGAATTGAAAAATAAATGTGTAGAGCCAAAGAATGTGAACTATACAAGTTCACAATAAAATTTGATGAAATGAAAAAAAAAAAGGGCTCCGGTGTATAGAGAGGACCTCACCGTTTCAAAAGTTGCCATAGAAACGAGGAAACCCACTATTCTTTTTTCTTTAGTAGCAGCAAGATACCTCGAAGAAATAAAAAATCGTGGTCGGGAAGGTCATAGTCGCAGAAGCCATTGGAATTTATATTTTATATATTGGAATAATCCGTTTTGTTATTAATCGACCGGAGGAAAAGGATGACTGAAATAAGAGAAATCAATTAGTTATTCAAGAAAGTTTCATTTGATTCAATGACCAGAGTTAAACGAGGATATACAGCTCGGAGACGTCGAAAAAAGATTCGTTTATTTGCATCAACCTTTAAAGGGGCTCATTCAAGACTTACTCGAACGACTACTCAACAAAGAATGAGAGCTTTGGTTTCCTCTCACCGAGATAGGAGCAGAAAAAAGAAAGATTTTCGTCGTTTGTGGATCACTCGGATAAATGCGGTAACTCGTGAAGATAGGCTATTCTATAGTTATAGCCTATTCATCCACAATCTGTACAAGAGACAATTGCTTCTGAATCGTAAAATACTTGCGCAAATAGCCCTATCAAATAAGAATTGTTTTGATATTATTTCAAATAAGATTTTTAATCAAAAATAAAAGAATCTTAATAGAATCTATTATACAGGAAACAAGAATGATTTAAACAGGATTTCCCGGAGAATGGACTCCGGGAAGACATAAGAAAAATAGATTCAGATTTGAGTAGTAAGAATAAACGAACATCTTTCAAGAAAAAAAAAAAGATTTATTCCCTATTTTTCCTTTTTTATAATATAAGAATCAAATCTGGATTTTAGTTTTTTCAAGCAAAACATTAATATGAGCTTGAGTTCTGATTGGAGTTTTGAAGAGTCTATTTATTTATTTTTGGTTCTAGGACCTGTAGTTCTAGGAATCGACTCCACTCTCTCCAATCGTTTCTCATTATTACGAAAAGGTAACAAAGATAAAATACGAGCTTGTTTTATAGCAATAGTAATTAATCGTTGTTGTTTCAAGGTCAACCTATTCGTTCGTCTAGATAAGATTTTTCCTTGTTCACTAAGAAATCGACTAATTAAACTCATGTTTCTATAATCGATTTGATCCCCCGATTCAATTGGGGGTAAACGCCTACGAAAAGATCGCTTGGATTTACGAAAAGGTTGTTTGGATTTATCCATGGTTTGCTTATTCCTTCTAGATAAAATAAAATAGAATCCTATTTTTTTTCTTATTTATTTAAGATTCGACCAAGATAGGATTTGGTTTGTATTATATATGTTAAGATGTAAAGTTCTTACTCTCCCCGCTACTTGGAAAAATAAAACATACATTCCGTTCCATCTATTTCTTTATTTCCCCATGAATAGTATACTTTTGACAATAGCGACAAAATTTTCTCAATTCTAGTTGATTGGGTGTATTGTGTCGATTCTTTTGAGTAATATATCTAGAAATGCCCGGCGATTCTTTATTGACATCCTTTCGAACACAACAGGTACATTCCAAAATCACTATAATTCTAATATCTTTACCCTTGGTCATGAACCTCCTTTTCATTTTGGATCGACTTCATTTTAGAACTCTCTCTCTTTTCTTTTTGATCCGAACCAAAGAAAAAAAAGAATCTCTATTTTATATATCTATACTATATTAATAATTAATATAATTAATTAAGATTAATAAAAATTATTAACTAAAAATAGAAGAATATTAAGAATATTTTAATAATTAATTAATAAAATTTTTTATAACTAGGAATTATTCCTATCCTAATCTCAGTATTTTCTTCTTTCTATGTTCTAATTTCATAGAATCGCCCCTAGACTGGATCTACATTTCTATTTTTCTTCCCCCAAATTCTATCGTAGATTCACTGTATTTTAACTGAAGTTCAATATACTCTTTTTCTTTCTTTTTAGGATAGAAAAGAAAAAAGGAACAAAATTGGAACCATGTTACGTAGAATTATATCTCAAATCTTCTTCATTTTTTCACAGATTAATACAAGAATTCAATCAGGATGAAAAAAAAGGTAATGACAGGGCATCTGGAAATAAACGATTAATTTCTATAAATAGACCTGCTAAAGACCCAAACCATAGAGTGATTAGCACAGGTGCCATTGAGAGATATGTTTTTATATCTCGCATTTAAAATCCTCCCTCTTCTTTTATTTTATATTTTTTTATTATTTATTTTATATTGTAATACATATATAATCCTAGTTCGATATTCTAATACATAGATCATAGATAATCCGATATCTTAGTTCAAGATCATTTGTTTTTGCTTGAAATGAATTTATAATTAGGAATTACTAACTAAAATGTATATGTACAACGACCCAACATATTTAATTCTGCCGTCCCCTAAAAAAAATGAAAAGAACATTCTCTACCTATATAGATAATAGATAGGTAGAGCAAAAAAGAGGGATGTGGAAAATAAGAAATGGATTTTCTACAATGACACTGTACAACAATTAGGGATGTAGCGCAGCTTGGTAGCGCGTTTGTTTTGGGTACAAAATGTCACAGGTTCAAATCCTGTCATCCCTACCTATTCTTTTTCCTATGGACAGTTATGGGGGATTTATTGAGTAAAATCGGGAATTTTTGGACATAATCTTTCATTTTACATACTATACGTACACAAGCCTCCAGAGGTAAAAAAATACTTTAATAGTATCTACTGTTATTAAGATATAAGAAAGCGCTCTTAGTTCAGTTCGGTAGAACGCGGGTCTCCAAAACCCGATGTCGTAGGTTCAAATCCTACAGAGCGTGATTCCATTTATGTTATGTCAAATTACAATGAAATAACTTACCAAAACAAAGTAGAATTGCAACTTTAATTTGACCTCCTACAAGAAGGAGGTCAATTAAAAAAGAGATGTTACTCAATCAAAGGTCCAACTGATCATCGCACCTGTATTGTAAATATGCAGTTACAAACAATCCTGTTAAAGTAATAGGAATTAGACCTAAGACGATTCAAAATAGAAAAACTTCAATCATTTATATTTGTTTTAGGGAATAAAAAATAAAAAGAGAGGTAAGATCTATTCCTAAATATTAATCTGAATCATCCGTGAATCTCAATGACCAGCAATTGGCAATTTACGCGGAAAGGAACCCTAGAATATCCAAAATGAAATATTCTGAGAGGTTTTGATTTTTATTTTATCAATTGTTTATTGAATTTCATTCATTTTAAATAAGTTGTATCTTGTTCAAACCAATAAAGAGAGCTGGGGTTATAGTTGAAGCAGCCAGTAAAAAACAAAAATAACTAGTTAGAATAGGCATGAAATAGCTAAATTAGATATGTTCTTTTACTACATATATGAATAAAACATTTACCTAAGTCTCAATCCAGATACGACGGTAAGAAAAACTAATTTAAAGAATTTGTTTAGTTCCAATTGAAAGTTCTTGATTCATCAGTCATTGTAGATGGACACTAAAAAAAACCTTGACTTTTTCAAAAAATTGAAAATTAAATAAGAACAACTTCTATTACCCTTTTAACTTCTATATTCTTTCCATATTAAATAATCCCATCTTTGTTTTGTATTTTTGTTCCATAAGGAAGGAACTCTTGGGAAGATATAATGTAACAACAGTTGCATGTTTTTTTTTCTTTTCGCAAATCTTAAAAATACTAAATAGCTAAATAGAAATACAAAAAAGAATAATAAAGAATATGAAATCTAATATGTTAATATTTTTAATAGGAAGCAACAAGAAAGGAATAATTCATAGATTTTATGAATAATCCAATACGTATGGATTTATCCATATGAAACATCCTGCAAATCCTTCTCTTTTTATACTAAACTAAAACAAATAATAAAAAGAAAAGAAAACTTTAATGAGATAATAAATAAAAATTTTGATATGCGTAAAGATTTAATCCGCTTTCAGCCGAAGAAACAAAACAAGAGAAACCTTTTTTTTTTTATTCTTTTCCTAAGTTATAAGTTGAAGTGAATTGAATAAGTTCTATTTGTTAAATTATGCCCGGAAAAGAAAACAAGGAATAAGAATCTTTGGCAAACAGGAGAAGAATCGTGATTCTTTCGATACAAGACGATTAGGAAGACTTTCTATAAATATTTTTTTTTACTCTCATTTTTCCCGTCTTGTATTCTATTCCTTTGTATTTGTATACTGATTACTGATTTTCTATCATTAGTAATGGTATACAAGTAATGAGTTTCAGACATCCCGCAAAATAAAAAAGAGTATAAAAAAAAAACAAATAAAGAAAGGATTTCTAGAATCTTTAGAATCATATATCATTCTATTGATCAACAATAATTAGGCACTTTTACCAACCTTATTTTAATGAATTTCTAGATCTAGAAATTCATTTCGTACAACTGAACCTTTTCAAACTGTTTCTTTTTCAGAACCAAAAAGATTTGTGCCAAAATAACAGATGCCAAGAAGAACAGAAGGCCTTGGACTCGTAATGGATCTTGAAGCACTATTTCTGCGTCTCCCTGACTAAAACCTCCTACATTTTGATTACTTATTAATGGTTGATCAAGCTTGATGGATTCACCTTCTGAAACAAGAAGTTCTGGTCCTGGAGGTATAATATCAACCACTTTACGTTCTTCTTATGCATCAACTATGGTTATTTCATATCTTTTTTTTTTCTTTACGTGCTATTCTGCTTACTATACCAGCAGATGTAGCATTATAAACTGTATTGTTACTCTTGCTATCATCAGGATAAATCTGACCCCTCCCTCTGTTACTAACTTCATATATGGGGTATTTTAAAAAGTAAACGTCTTTTTTCGTAACAGGTTCGGGGGAAAGAATAGGAAAGACAATTTCACTATATTTCTGACCGGGAACAGGACCTATCACAAGAATATTTCTTTTATTAGGACGATAACACTGAAAAGAAAGACTGCCCATCCTTTCTTTCATTTCGGGAGAAATACGATTGGGGGGGTTAATTTGAATCCCTCGGGTAAAATAAGAACAGCTCCTACATTCAAAGCTCCTTTTTTATCATTAGCAAGAACTTGTTTCAGTTGCATATCATAAGGAATTCAAACAACTGCTTCAAATACAGTATCGGGAAGTACGGCTTGCAGAACTTCAATATCCACGGGCTTATTAGCTAAATGGCAATTGACACATACAATTTGCCCAGTTGCTTCTCGTGGATTTTCATAACCCTGCTGCGAAAAAATGGGATATGCATTTGAAATATATGCTCGAGTTATTACATATATCATGATCGATACATAAATGGATCGAGTCATCTGTTCTTTTACCCAAGAAAAAGTATTTCTATTTTGCATGGTCCAATCATCGATCCAAAAAATTTCTACGATAAATTTGATAGGTAGCTAGTAGAATTCCCTATCCACAAGTTTGCCATTGTATTGATTGTACTGAAAGAATCGTACTGGTGTAATATAATATGAATAGTATGACTTGAATTTAAAAGGTAGAAGTATAAAGAATAAGTAAGATGAAAAATGATTTCTTTATACACAAAAAAAGATTCTGATTTGATTGATATCAAAAGATCTGATGAATTATTCATTCATTGAATGATAAATTACTACAAGCGAAGGAGATACATGATTTAAAAAATGGAAGATCCAATATCTCACAATTGTATCTAAAATGACTGGGAAAGTGGAAACAAGACCAGATAGAATCTGATCATTCTGAGCCAATCCAAAATCGTTGTAGATCAAATCAATCATTAGTTCCCAACCATGGGTCGAGTGAAATCCGATCCATAAATCAGTAACTAAAAGAATCAAAAAAGCTTTGATTGTATCACTTAAGTTATAGATAAATTCCTGAATTCAAGAATTTAGAATGAAAAGTTCTTCATTACCCAGAAAAAAATAACCACCTAGAATAGCGAAACAAATTAGATTTGTAGAGAAATGCAAAATGATATGGAAATGAAATTTATTTTGTCTTTGGAATAATTGTATTGTTTCCTTGTGCATTCCTATACGAAGCCTTTGCATATGTGTCTCCGAGTACTCCTTTATCATCTCGTCCAAAAGGGATAGTTCTTCTAATTCCATAAATTTTTCTAGAACATTTTTTTCTTGAATATCATTCAAAAGGATTTCAGATTGCCTGGTATTCCGCCAATTAAGAACCAAAGTTTCTAGACATTTATTAAATGAGAAAGAAACCCACCAGGGCAAACTGTATCCGTGATGTGAATTGTTAATGAACCTGTTTCATTCGTCGATTCTATCTGAGATTTCTATGAAGCACGAATCATATAACAAGAGCCTATAACTCTAACAAGAATAAGGTATCAAACCTACGGATCTTTTCCTATTCTTGTTTTTGTGTAAGAATTGAGTCTTTGGATATAAAAGAATCTAGAATAGAATATACAAAAAAGACCCTTTTTGAATGAAAAAAAAAATAAAGAAGTAGATATTCTTTCCATATTCCAGAGATCACAATTAGGCAAATTGTAACTGATTTTCCCTTCATTTATTACTTTTGATGAAGACTAAAAAACCCATTTGAACTAACAAATATAATTTGGATTTAAAGACGAACCCTATCAGATCCTTTAATTCTTTTATTTATATCTTGAATCTTGAATTCAAAAGATTTTACTGTCTAACCGCAGCGCGGGGATAGGGTATCAATTAAAAGGCTAAAAAGAGGAATTATGTTTTACGAAAACAAAAGACATGTTAGGATATTTGATGAATATATACTTATTATATCTTTTACTAGTATAAAGAATGAAGCTGGACGCCATGTGTATGGCGTATACAAAATAGTTTCTATTCTACTTTAATATATATATATATATATATAATATATTTTTAATATATATATATATAATATATTTTATTATTTTATTAACATTGTTCCATATATGTCCTCCTGCTTTTGAGATGTATTAAGTTCCTTCTCTTATGCTTAGATTTCTTCTTCAGTTCATTTCAAAATATTTCAATGGGTACACGCAAGAAATAGGCCAATTCGACAGCTTTTTGTTCAATTTCTCGTGGAGTCAAATTCTCATCAGTACGGGTTAAGGGAATGGCTCCTTGGCCCCTGATTTCCATATAAAGGACACGACGAGGAAAAAGACCCTCTCTTCACCTCCATTCTTATTGATTGAATATCTTTCATAAAGAAACAAAGGAAGATGCGACGATTTATTCCAGGGAATCCCCAACGAAAAAGGGATATCATCCCTTCTTTTCTATTGAATCGGTCATAACCACTACCTACATTCCATGAAATTGTGCATCACAAATAAGAACTAATGAATAGACCCGCGATCCCATAGAAAGACATCACGATCCCTTGTGGGAAAAAAAGAATTTGCTGAGACGAAAATACGGATATCAGATTATTACCAAGATAACTGGAAGTTTCAACCACTAAGAATCCTAGTGAACCTAAAAAAAGGATAAAGGCCCAGCAAAAATTACTTGTTTTTCGAGACCCCGTTATAAATCCATATATGTTCCGATCGCCAATTCATACTATACTAGATCCAATTGCATTCGATTGTAATTGAGAGAATAATCCAAATGGATTTGACTCGAGCTTGATCCCGAAGTAACTTTCATCAACTAGCAGCATTTCGACAGGAACCTTTAGGAATAACGGGTTAGATAAATTGAGTTTCTTCTATTTCAAAGATTTTTCAAAAAAGATTTGCTAATCATTTTGAATTTAATCATTTAATTGATTAAACTATAACCGCATATACATGCATTAATGCATATATTATGCATTGCCATACATAACAAAACAACTCTTCCATTTATTTTTTGAAAGGCCACATATCATATATCCTACCATATTACATGAAAAAAGAGTATCTGTATGATGAACCAGTGTTGAAAGAATTTGATGAGATTTGGTCCCATCCTTATCTTCATTGTCTTTCCTTTCAAAACAAAAAAGGTGTTTTGAAAGGAAAGACAGAAAAGAGTTTCTTATGAGTTCCCGACTTTAACCAATCTTATCCAGGGATTTCTAGTGAAAAATGGGGGTTCTCACTAAATAGAAAGAACTTCTATATTCTTATTATTTGTTATTTTAAATTTCTATTTTATTTATTTGATTTGAGATTTATTCTTTCTTTTTATAGATTATTGAATATTTTATTTTCCTATTTTTTATATCTTTTTTTATCTATTTTTCGTTGTTATATATATGAATATGTCAAAAGGACGGAGAGATTTATTTTTATTTCCCATATTTATTGGAAGGATTTTTTTATCTGTCGATAAAGGGATGCTTATTACTTATTCCTAATCAGGAAGAGAGGTAGAATAAAAAAGGATCCGGGGCAAAAAGTCATTATAAAAAAGTTTTGACTCTTACTACACTTATAACTGATATCTCCAAAGAAAACATCATCTTCTTAGTTTTTTTTTCATTATAATGAACTAAATGCGTATTCGCTACAAATAAAAATAACTGAAGCTAGTTATATACTTCCATTTAAAAATGAAGAATTTCAATCTTTTTTAAAATCTTTATTTGAATCTTGATTCAAGGGAAGAAAACCGTGTAGCTGAAATAACTCATTCATAACACCTTTTAAAGGATTACGTGGTACGATTGGGTCGAATAAGCCCTTATGGAATAAATACTCAGCTACTTGTGAACCGTCGGGTACTGTCTTTTTCAATGTTTGTTCAATTACTCTTTTACCCGCAAACGCAATGTAGGCATTAGGTTCAGCAATTATGATATCTCCCAACATACCAAAACTTGCTGTAACTCCACCAGTTGTAGGAGATGTAAGGATTGATACATAGAATAACTTTTTATTTGATTGATAATCATATGAAGCAGAAGAGATTTTAGCCATTTGCATCAAGCTCAAACTCCCTTCTTGCATGCGTGCTCCTCCTGAAGCACACACAATAATGACAGGTAGAGATCGATTAGTAGCATACTCGATCAAACGGGTTATTTTCTCACCTACTACGGATCCCATACTACCTCCCATAAACTGAAAATCCATAACTCCAATTGCTATAGGAATACTGTTTAGTTGACCTACGCCTGTTTGAACAGCTTCAGTTAAACCCGTTTTTATTTGATAAAAAGAAATGCGATCTATATAGGGTTCCTCCTCTGAATGAAATTCAATAGGGTCCATAGAAACCATATCTTCATCCATAGACTCCCAAGTGCCAGGATCAATAAAGAGTTTGATTCTATCTGAACTACTCATTTTCAAATGAAATCCGCAGTGTTCACAAATATTCATTTTTGAACTAAAAAATTTTTTATAATT